ATTTCTTGATTTGTATCTTCAATTTTTGGAAACTTAGAAAGTTCTTCTGTCAAACCCTGATCAATGAACCTACAAAATCCTTCAAATTGTATCTGATTAAATCCAGGTATTGTGGACATTGCGTCTATCCCGGATTCTTTTGAAATTGGCAGTGATTTATACTCATCCATATCGAATTCTCCAAAAAACAAAAACAAAAATAAATACCATTTTGGCTGGCTCATTATCCATCAAATCAAATCCTATAGATCTAACAATGATGGAATTTCGATTCTATGAATCTTTGACTGGAATCTATGAGATAGGTGGAGTAAAAATTTATACTTAACTTAAATTGGCATTTTTAAGAGATGCAAATGGAACGGAATTGATAAAACAGTCCTAGAAACAGAATTCTCCCACTTAGGCTTACTATGTTTTAGGATTTTTTTTAGAATATCAAAACGGATTCAGTTTCTTATATTATAATGTATAACGGTATTTATATTCTAATCTACTTGAATATTGAATACCAGAAAACCATCTGAATTTGTATTTATTAAACGTTAAACACGTGCAAAAATACCTCGTCTGGCCGTCTTCTTGCTTTGTTTAATGCTCTCCTTTCTCTCCTTTCCGTGGTCAATTGACAGCCTGACTTAGGGCGAAATATAATTGCATCGCGCAGACCAAAATAATCTTTTGGTTACTCACTGCGAATACTGAAAGAAGAAAGAAAGTTCTCGACCTTTGTTTTTCGGTTTGATTCAGAAACTTTATTTCATTGGTCTTTCTCGTCTTTCTCTTTTTCAAGTTTCAAGATTGTATAGTTTAATGGTAAAGTTTGATTACCATTAACCCCCAGAATAGTTAACGAGTCTTTCGGTTTGATCCTATTCATCTCCTAAAGGGGCCTGCACCTATCCGATTTTTTGTGTTTTCCTTATGCTGATCCTCGGCCCCTATGGTCCAGCGGTTTCACGACTTCTCTCTTTCACGGAGATAACGAGGGTTCAAGTCCCTCTGGGGGTAAATCATGCCCATAGGAATGATATTTTCAATCGTCTAAAATAAATTAGGCGTTGGGTCGATGCCCGAGTGGTTAATGGGGACGGACTGTAAATTCGTTGACAATATGTCTACGCTGGTTCAAATCCAGCTCGGCCCAACAATTCGCCAATCTACCATCATATGGTAGAACCCTCTTGTTATTAAGAAATACCTGATACGAGAGAATAAAAAAGAATCGAAATTTTCTGCTAGATCCCTTCTGATTCCCCTGGGATTGTAGTTCAATAGGCAAGAGCACCGCCCTGTCAAGGCGGACGTTGCGGGTTCGAGCCCCGTCAGTCCCGACGGATCCAATAAGTACATCAATTCGCCTCTCCATTTTCTGTGAAATAAGGGACAGAGAGCATAATTTAATTCCGAAGGTCTTTCCCCCCTTTTTTCAGGATTCTGTCGAAGAAAGAACAAACCCTAAACTAAAATGAAAATAACTAAAATAGTGAAGTTGATAGAATATTCCATCTTTGCTCCCGCGACTCATCTTTATCATACTTCTTTGTCTTCCAAAGAAAATTGGATCATTAAAAAAAAAAAACGGCGTTTAGAACCTAATTCCTCTCTTTTTCCACTTCGCTTTGTATTGTTTGTTGGGGTTTTGTAGTTAATGGAAAGGGACGGGTGGTTAGATGCTACTTCATTTGATGGTTCTACAAGGAAGACCTAAGGTAGGTTATAGAAAAGACGGATAAATAAAGGAATTTTGGATTGGGCCGGGAATCCAATCTTGGATTCGGTATGGATAAAAGATCTTCGTATGTTATACTATTCAATTCTCGACGACGAATTAATTTAATAGCTCAGATATTGTTATTCATGATATTGATCCGATTCAAGATCATCGATAGGGAATGCATTCATTGAATTGACAGGTGAAAGATTTATCATCTCTATGGGATTAAATCCCGAGTTATTGTGAAATAAAAAAAACGATGAGATTATGGAAGTAAATATTCTTGCATTTATTGCTACTGCACTGTTCATTTTAGTTCCTACTGCTTTTCTACTTATAATTTACGTAAAAACAGTCAGTCAAAATGATTAATTACTTTAGTTGAAGAAATCAAATGAAAAGGATTCTATTTTTGCGTCTTAAATGAAATCAACGGGCTATAATCGGCGGTATTCTATGAGATCCGAGAGTATGGTAAGTAAGAAATAAATTTATTTCTTACCATACTCTCTATTAGTGTTATTGTAGTGTATAAAGTTGTACTTGACTTTCTAATAAAGTTGGTACTATATTAGCTTTTATCTTCAATATCTGTAGTTATTAATCCATATATGGAATTGACGTAGGACCCAATTCTATTTCTTTGATACATCTATTTATTCCGATAATAATCGTTTTACTGTTATAGAATACATTTCTCCCCTAGAATCCAATGGAATTTCGAAATGAAGATATTTTTATTTTAAAATTATTTCAATTCAAATAAAAAAATGCGTTGCAGAACGATCTATAAAACAATTGATACCGTTTCATTCCTCAACTAAATTAGGAGTGCTTCTAAAGTCCACTTCTTCCCCATACTACGAGTGAAAGGGAAAATGTAAAGACTACCATTAAAGCAGCCCAAGCGAGACTTACTATATCCATGTGAATTATGTCCCTTATCTCTATGATAGAATTATTCCATTATTGCTCACTAATAATAGTAGAATCAATGGTCCAGAGTCAAAAAGGGATTCTGGCCAAACACTATTCATGAACCAATCAAATAAATCCATTTCTAAAAAATTACTATATGATATGATTTCTAATCGGCAAAGACTAAACACAAGTAAAATACACAATGACACCACAAAGGAATGTTACTAATGGAACATGTAGTAATAAAATAAGAGGGCCATTCCTTTTTTTTTTTTCCTTCATAAGTAAAAATAGCGAAATTGCTATCTATTACATACTTTTCTTTCCTATTTGATCTAATCCGTACCCTTTCCCGATTGTCTCTCTGAAGCAGTTGGGAGATAGTATATTATACTCTTCAGGAGGGGAAAAAATGATTTTTTTCACTTTTTCTATACTTTTTCTATAAAAAAGTAAATTATCCATCCAATCTCACTCTAATAGTGATTCAATGCCTGAACACTCAGAGATTCTTGCGAGTCTATATTCGATTCGTTTGTTGATGAGGCGGCACCCGGATTTGAACTGGGGAAAAAGGATTTGCAGTCCCCCGCCTTACCACTCGGCCATGCCGCCAAAACGATACATAATAGTAGAAAATTTTCCCTTTTTGGGTTGGATTACTAAACTTTAGTTTATTGTACTTGCATCTTGCATCCTTTTTTTAATCCTTTTTCTAAATTTAGAAAAATTAGAAAATAAACCCTTTAATTACCCTTTTGATTTTTACCCTTTTGATTGTATTTGATCCACCCCTTCGATTGATTGTATAGTATCTCAAAACGCACAATGCCGAAAAACTTCCCCTCACTTTTCTATTGAAAAATCAAATGTATATTTTCATCCAAAAAAGACAAAATTTATGACAAATGGGAACCATTAACTATTCGTTGACGGAGAATTCCTGAATGATTCTTGGGTTTGAATCTAAAATTTGGTTTGCCTAATGACATAAGAAAATACAAATTGATACATACTTAATCAGTATTGATTCTTTTGAATCAAAAATCCTTCTCAATTTCCATTATAACAAAAATTATAAGTATATGTAAACCCCAGAGCGTAAATTGTTACACAGATACCAAATTGGGTATCTTTTTTATATTGCCTATAAATAAAGGGAATTTGTTGGAACAAAAAAAGGCCCGGCTGGGTATTGACCGGGCCAGGCCCAAAAGGCACTTCGAACAAAATAAAAGCAAGAAGGTCTTCCTTATTTATCTTTCTATTTGGATCTTTCGAGCATCTAAATGGAATTGCTAATTATATAATAACGATAAAGAATGTCAAAGAAATACTTTCTTTAATCCTTACTTGATGTGTAATGTAAGATAGTAATTATCTTTTTCAATTGGGAGAGATGGCTGAGTGGACGAAAGCGGCGGATTGCTAATCCGTTGTACGAGTTATTCGTACCGAGGGTTCGAATCCCTCTCTTTCCGTTTCCGTTGATTACTTTCCATTTTTTTCTTTCAAATTTCGCAACCCCCTTTTTTTTTATTTTACTAGTTAAACGTGTGGAATAGATAAAACAAAATCTTAATAAAATTGTAAAATCAAGCAAGAAAAACGAATTTTTTATTTTATTCTTCACGTCCAGGATTACGTCCTGGATCATTGGATAGGAATCCAAAGATGAAGAGAGAAACAAAGAATATTACTACTGTGTAAACGAAAAGTTTGAGAGTAAGCATTACACAACCTCCAAGATCATTTTTTGAAAAAGGAAAACGAGAAAAGATAATAGATCCTCCATTTTTATATCACATATCCTATTTTGACACCAAGAAATGAATTCTAGAAATAGAAAAGAATGTTCATAAATTCAAATGAAGTTGAAATTTGTAATAAGAGTCTTTGATTACCGCAAATCACTTTCATACCCACAATTAGATATTGTAAGGAACCCTAACCTAATAAGGTCTTTCGCCGGAAAAAGGGTTAGAATCGGGAAATGGGGCGAACCAGATTTTTCGCAGCTATCCAAGAATTTCAATGTTTGAATCGAAGGTTCATACTGTCAGACTTATTTGATCTTATCAATTGTTATAATTTTTCTCGAATAAATCATGAATTTTCTAGGATAGTATTAAAGATCTTATCGAAAACTTACAGCAGCTTGCCAAACAAAGGCTAAAAGAAAAAAGAACAGGGGTATTACTGGCATAATATCTACGATTGGATTCAAAAAAGCATAGGCTTCGGGCAATTTGGCGAAGAAAAGACTACTCGGATAAAGGGCAGAATTAAGACAGATCAAACTAAAGATATTAAGCATAACAGACATTTTGTTCGTCGAGATAATTGCATTTTGATTGAGTTATTGATATAAGGAAAAATGAAGAAAGTAAGGTAGACAAAAAAATCCTTCTTTTTCCACCCAATCAAAAATCCTCCAATTCTCAAAGGAGAATAGAAGAAATCATACTTTCATACAATATCTTAATTGAATTATATGTAATGATCAATAAATTCAGTTGAATTCTAGATATACACATGTCAAAATCCTAGCACGAATCTATAATATATTCTATAAAGAATAAAGATTTTCTATAGATAGTTGGACTGGAATTGACGAACACTTAATACTAATATTATTCTTTATTAGTGTCCAATAAAAATATAAATGGGGCGTAGCCAAGTGGTAAGGCAACGGGTTTTGATCCCGCTATTCGGAGGTTCGAATCCTTCCGTCCCAGAGCATATTCATTGTATCCGAATACAGCTTTTTTGTTCAACAAGATTCTGTTTCAAGGCCTAATATTGGATAGAATATGATTCTTCTTTTTTTTCTGATTTTGAATGATTCTTTTCGTAATCATATCTCAGTTTTTCACAAACTGAACTAAATCTGGTTCAAATGACATGCAAATGTAACTGAATCCTTTTGTGATCCAGATAAGATGGGACATAGATCACAGTTGCAGAAAGATTACTTAACCTCAGGTTAAATAAAATATGAAAATACATATAAAACGAGGAAGTGCTTAGCCTATAGGTATGTATTGTTATCCTATTTCAGTGACAATAGTCTTTCCATTTTTGTGAAAAATAATTTGCATCCCTAAAATATTAAAATTTAAATATTTAACAATGATATTTATTTTTATTGTTCGATCTATTTATCTTATTTGCTTTAAATCATTGACAATTCGACTCGAAAAGAAACATAGATTTATCTTTCTTATGATAATCAAATATAGTCTTTACTGTAAAACTTGACTCAAATAATGATGTATAAGGATGTATAAGTAGGAAACTTTTTCAATTATCAAGATTTGTAATGATTCCTTATGGGTTGAATCTTTGGGAAGTTGGAAATGGGTCAGTCTATCTTATTGAGTCACTTGAAGAGGCAGAGTCAAATAGAATTTATTTATTCGTGTTATTTCTGTTAGTTATGTTATTTCTATATTTATATTTCTTCATATTTCTATTATATATTTTTTTTTAGATAGAGATTTATAGAAAAATGTTTCCTTCATATAAAAAAGAGGGGTCTTGCTAAGATTTTTTCAGAAAAATATTTATTATCTATGTAGATAAGAAAAAATATAAATTACTATGTCTCTGTACCGACTGAACCAATGACTATTCATGATTCCATAATTGAATCAATTCCATACTGGTTCCAAATTAGAGGAATGTTATGGTAAAACTTCGTTTAAAACGATGTGGTAGAAAGCAACGTGCGACTTGAAGGACACGATCCGGTGTGGATTCTTATTCTTACATCCACCATTTTATATAGGAATGAAGGTGCTCTTGGCTCGACGTCGTTTGTTCTATTCTACTAGAACCCTTCTTTTTTTATTGGGTTGTAATGTAAATAGTTCATGATGGAGCTCGAGTAGAAAGTATTGATTAATTTCTCAGGGGCAACGATCTAGGGTTAATGCCAATCAATAAATTGGAACAACTTCGTAAGTATATCTTCGATATAGAAATTGAAAGGATCCGATTCGAGCAAATTTTCAATTCAAAAAAATTTGTTGGAACGGCTAAAACTTTTTTCGATCCACAGTGTATCGCGCGCGAATCAACCGTCGGTATGATTCTTTGATAGAAAGAAATCACAAAAGGGGTATGTTGCTACCATTTTGAAAGGATTAAGAAGCACCGAAGTAATGTCTAAACCCAAGGATTTAAAACAAAGATAAAGGATCCCAGAACAAGGAAACACCACTTCAATTGTCTCACGGATACGAATAAAGAATCCAAATAGATTTTAAACGAGACAAAAGGGGGGTTAAAGACCACTCAATAAAAAAATATCTTAAATAAAAATCTTTAAGATATTTGAGAATTATTCAACTTGAGTTATGAGTACAAATGATTTTTTATTTTTTCAGGAAGGGTGCTAAATAAATATGAGTTAAATTCTAGGCTAATTTATTTTACGGATTCCTTTCCTATTTATTATAATTTTATCCATAGACAAAACTTCGAATCATTTTTTCTCGAGCCGTACGAAGAGAAAACTTCCTATACGGTTCTAGGGGGGGGGGGTTCTTTTTCATCTACATCTATCCCGATGAGCCGTCTATCGAATCGTTGCAATTGATGTTCGATCCCGAAGAGAAGGAAGAGATCTTCGGAAAGTGGGTTTTTATGATCCGATCAAGAATCAAACTTATTTAAACGTTCCCGCTATTCTCTATTTCCTTGAAAAAGGCGCTCAGCCTACAGGAACTGTTCAGGATATTTTAAAAAAGGCAGAGGTTTTTAAAGAACTTTCCCCTAATCAAGCGAAATTCAATTAAATTAAGGAAATAAAAGCTAAGGGTAGGATAGTGATTTCTATATAATTTTGGATATCTTTT